AAATTTTTTCCTTATTTGATCGGATTAAAAAGAAACTTTGGGATTGCTGAATCACAGACAAAAAAAAGAAAAAATAAACATATAAAGCAACGGAGCCATCATAGTATTTTTGAACTCCTCCGAAAGGAAGGATGGCAATTTGATTATTTACCCATCTGAGTCTGATAGATTCTATTTTCTCTTTCTTCAATAGAAAGGAGGGGGGTCAATTTTCTTGTAGAGCCGTATGCACAAAAGATGCCTGTACGGTTGTTCAATTCTATCTTTTTTCTATTCTTTATCTTTCTTTTCTCTTTGCTTTATCATGCGAGATAGGGGAAGCTTTTATTTTGTTATATCATCAGGGTAATGATACATGAACCTTATAGTGCTTTTTATATGGCACAAGTAGGCGAATTTGTCATGGAAGCGGTAGAACTGATGAAACTGCGTGAAACCCTCACAAGGGTTTATGCAGAAAGAACGGGCAAACCCTTCTGGGTTGTACACGAAGATATGGAAAGAGATATTTTTATGTCAGCAACAGAAGCCCAAGCTTATGGAATTGTTGATTTTGTAGCGGTTCAGGGAAAATAACATGGATTTCGCGCAAATCTGTGATTTGAGATTTTATCTTCGAATTGAATATTCTATTAAATAGAAGTAATTCACCATCATTCGGTTAGGATCAATCTAAACCAACCCATCATATTATGTATACGATTCAACATGCCAACTATTAAACAACTTATTAGAAATACAAGACAGCCAATCAGAAATGTCACGAAATCCCCCGCTCTTCGGGGGTGCCCTCAGCGTCGAGGAACATGTACTAGGGTGTATGTGCGACTCGTTTAGATCATGAGCTGGCACAAAAGCAAGAAAACTACTTTTACAGTATCAATGATCAGTACCGGTGAATGGGATAGGATGGAAAAAGGAACTCCATCCATTATTAAAAAAAAAAAACTCTACCATATCCCTCTATTGTGTATGAAGTTTATGGTTTCCGTTGGTGTAAATCCAATCACCTGAATTTAAGATGATAAGAAATTCTCCATTGGTAACAAATGGTTATCCATTAAGCGGAGGAAATCTTATTTAAACGGACTAAGAGGGTCAGCTACCCAGCAAACTTTCATAATTAAATACCGTTACTGTATAGGTAGATCTGATTGTGAAAGACCTATTACTGGATAATTCATGGGTAGAGCCAAAGCGTGTGAACTATACAAGTTCCCAATAACATCAATTAGTTGATTAAATAGTAAATTAAAGTATAAAGTAAAGGCTCCGGTGTATAGAGAAGACCTCACCGTTTAAGAAGTAACCATAGAAACGAAGGAACCCACTATTTCTTTTTTTATTTCTTTTATTTACTATATTTTTGATACCTAGGAAAATACAATTTCTTAGTTCTGTCTTATTTCGCAGTGAAATACCTAAAAAAAAAATCGTGGTCGGGAAGGTTAGAGTAGCCAAAGCCATTGGAATTTTGATTTTATACATTGGAAAAATTCGTTTTGTTATTAATAGACTAGGAAGGGGGAAAAGAATAACTGAAAGAAAGGCAATCAATTAGTTATTCGTCAAAGTTTCATTTATTCAATGACCAGAATTAAACGGGGATATATAGCTCGGAGACGTAGAACAAAAATTCGTTTATTTGCATCAAGCTTTCGAGGGGCTCATTCAAGGCTTACTAGAACTATTACTCAACAGAAAATAAGAGCTTTAGTTTCGGCTCATCGGGATAGGGATAGGAAAAAGAGAGATTTTCGTCGTTTGTGGATCACTAGGATAAACGCAGTAATTCGCGAAAGGGGAGTATCCTATAGTTATAGTAGATTAATACACGATCTGTACAAGAGACAGTTGCTTCTTAACCGTAAAATACTTGCACAAATAGCTATATCAAATAGGAATTGTCTTTATATGATTTCGAACGAAATCATAAAGGAAGTAGATTGGAAAGAATCCACCAGAATAATTTAAATGGAGTTACCCGGAGAATGAACTCCGGGAAGGTAGAGTAGAAATTAGTATGAGAAAATATACTAAAGTAGTCAAAATGAATGAACACGTTCAATTCAATAAAAACAGATTTCTTTTTTTCCGATTCATTTTTTCTTACGACACGATACTCAAATCTAGATTCACTCAAATCTAGATTCTTGTAATTATGATTCAAGTGAAGAAAAAGTAAGCCTATTTATTTCGGGCTTTAAAACCAGTAGTTCTAGCGGTCGACTCGGTTCTTTCAAATTGTTTCTCATTATTGAGAAAAGGTAACAAAGATAAAATACGAGCTTGTTTTATAGCAAGAGTAATTAATCGTTGTTGTTTCAAGGTCAATCTATTCACACGTCTTGATAATATTTTTCCTTGTTCACTAATAAATCGACTAATTAAACTCATGTTTCTATAATCAATTCGATCCCCCGATTCAATCGGGGGCAAACGCCTACGAAAAGATCGCTTGAATTTAAGAAAAGGTCGCTTGGATTTATCCATGGTTTGT